TCAAGTTTCTAATCCCGTACTTTTTTGAATCGAAATATCTCAAAAAAAGTAAATTCACTCTTGACAGTGCTATATGTTGTATATGTAAATCCTAGATGTAAAACTATCCTGAATTCGTCCCTGAAAAGGTAGAGAAGAGGCGGAAAAATAAATATATGCTGAAATAAGAAACAATGGCCAATGTGATAAAAAAATGAATCATAAATAGAGTTCAGGTTCGAATTCCATAGAAAATATGGATGGGATTGTCTATAATGATAGAGAACTCAAACGTTCCCTCATGTTTTTATCCATCTACCTTATTTTTTAGGTTGGTGAAACTTGAAAATTAACTCATTGAACGAGTAAACAATAGAATTGGAGTCGCTTGAATGGTACCAACGAAATCAAGTACTAACTCCTATTTATTATTGAATTAACCGATCAACCTGCTTGCTATCGGACATTTTTTCTTCGGTTTACAAAATGCAAAGAATTTCTACATATTTCACTTTTTATTATTATGAAAACAAATCCTACCCCTTCGGGTCTCGGGGTTTCCACACTTGAAGAAAAAAAACTGGGGCGTGTCGCTCAAATCATTGGTCCGGTGCTAGATGTATCCTTTCCCCCCGGTAAGATGCCTAATATTTACAACGCTTTGGTAGTTAAGGGCCGAGATACTGACGGCGAGCTAATTAATGTCACTTGTGAGGTACAGCAATTATTAGGAAATAATCGAGTGAGAGCTGTAGCTATGAGTGCTACAGATGGTCTGATGAGAGGAATGGAGGTTATTGACACGGGAGCTGCTCTAAGTGTTCCAGTCGGTGGGGCGACTCTCGGACGAATTTTCAACGTTCTTGGAGAGCCTGTTGATAATTTAGGTCCTGTAGATACTCGCACAACATCTCCTATTCATAGATCTGCGCCCGCTTTTATACAATTAGATACAAAATTATCCATTTTTGAAACAGGGATCAAAGTAGTTGATCTTTTAGCTCCTTATCGACGTGGGGGGAAAATAGGACTATTCGGGGGGGCTGGAGTGGGTAAAACAGTCCTTATCATGGAATTGATCAACAACATTGCCAAAGCTCATGGAGGCGTATCTGTATTTGGCGGAGTGGGCGAGCGTACTCGTGAGGGGAATGATCTTTACATGGAAATGAAAGAGTCTGGAGTTATTAATGAACAAAATCTTGCAGAATCAAAAGTAGCTCTAGTCTATGGTCAGATGAATGAACCGCCGGGAGCTCGTATGAGAGTTGGTTTGACTGCCCTAACCATGGCGGAATATTTCCGGGATGTTAATGAACAAGATGTCCTTCTATTTATAGACAATATTTTCCGATTTGTCCAAGCAGGATCCGAAGTATCTGCCTTATTAGGCAGAATGCCTTCTGCTGTGGGTTATCAACCTACCCTTAGTACAGAAATGGGTACTTTGCAAGAAAGAATTACTTCTACCAAAGAGGGGTCTATAACTTCTATTCAAGCAGTTTATGTACCTGCGGACGATTTGACCGACCCTGCCCCTGCCACGACATTTGCACATTTAGATGCTACTACCGTACTATCAAGAGGACTAGCTTCAAAAGGTATCTATCCAGCAGTAGATCCTCTTGATAGTACGTCAACTATGCTCCAACCTCGCATCGTTGGTGAAGAACATTATGAAATTGCGCAAAGAGTTAAGCAAACTTCACAACGTTACAAAGAACTTCAGGATATTATAGCTATCCTTGGGCTGGACGAATTATCTGAAGAGGATCGTTTAACCGTAGCAAGAGCACGAAAAATTGAGCGTTTCTTATCACAACCCTTCTTCGTAGCAGAAGTATTTACGGGCTCTCCAGGGAAATATGTTGGTCTAGCAGAAACAATTAGGGGGTTTCAACTGATCCTTTCCGGAGAATTAGATGCTCTTCCTGAGCAGGCCTTTTATTTGGTAGGTAACATCGATGAAGCTACCGCGAAGGCTGTGAACTTAGAAGTGGAGAGCAAATTGAAGAAATGACCTTAAATCTTTGTGTACTAACCCCGAATCAAATTGTTTGGGATTCAGAAGTGAAAGAAATTGTTTTATCTACTAATAGTGGCCAAATCGGTGTATTACCAAACCACGCCCCTATTGCCACAGCTGTAGATATAGGTATTTTGAGACTACGTCTTAATGACCAATGGTTAAAAATAGCTCTGATGGGGGGTTTTGCTAGAGTAGGCAATAATGAGATTACTATTTTAGTAAATGATGCGGAGAAGGGTAGTGACATTGATCCACAAGAAGCTCAGCAAGCTCTTGAAATAGCTGAAGCTAACTTGAGTCGGGCTGAGGGCAAGAGACAAACTATTGAAGCAAATTTAGCCGTCAGACGAGCTAGGACGCGAGTCGAGGCTATCAATGTAATTTCATAACTAATTGGTGCGCCCCCCAAAAAAGTAAGTTCGGTTTATACACCATATTTTGGTTTTGCGGATTGAGTCAAATCAACTGTAATAGCATTTCTGATGCAACTAAAAAAAGGGGGGGTGGGTAGAAAAACTTATTAGATACCAATTCCTCCGGTATCTAATAAGTTCTACCTACTATTGGATTTGAACCAATGACTCCCGCCGTATGAAAGCAATACTCTAACCACTGGGTTAAGTAGGTCATTTATCATCACAAAGAGAAAGAAAGGGGCTTGTCATATTGATGAATTATAGATGCAATCTTATTTCTAAGCAATACCAATTCTTGGCAGGAAACAGAGCGGAAGCTATCATGTTGGATCATAAAAGGTTCATCTTGACAAGAAATTATTTCCATGATAAACTATCTCTCACAAGGGCTATAGCTCAGTTGGTAGAGCAACTCGTTTACACGCGCGCCAATGTTTTTCAGGGGAGTCCATCATGCAATCAACAAAATTTATCTTATTGATAAATCGATGTCTTACTCTATATATTCGAGGGAACAATAGCCTGACAAATATTCGGTCCGCTTTGGGTGCCAATTTAGGCTCCAAATAGAACCCATCATTGATTCGATAATTGATAAGGTGAATACACAGCCCATTCAATGCTAGGCATAATGAGTATAAGGACCTCAAACAAAAATCTTTTCGTACTATGAACTTTAAGGTGTATGAAGTTTCATATTTGACTCTTTGAGCAGAGCGATAGAGACTCCATTTAACTTAGGTTGATCTAGGCCAGAGGCAGACCTACGTCAAGGTAACTCTTCTTTGAAACACTTTGGTATTGCTCCTGGATCATAATCTAAATAATGAATCAGAGCACGTGGAGCCATCTCGTTATCTTTCTGTTAAGAAAAAGTATGGCGGACTTTCTGATATTTATATCAGTTGATGAAAGAGCCCAATGCAAAAAAATGCATGTTGGGTCTTTGGAACAGTTTGAATCATTTCGATAATAATAAGTTTGATCTGTTTTACCGAGAAGGTCTACGGTTCGAGTCCGTATAGCCCTAAAAACTTGTATAGTTTTCATTTCCTCATTCTTGTTTGTTGGTTGTAGTCGGACAGTCGTTTGGTCCATCGAAATAGAATAATTATCACATGCTCCGAGCGATCCCCGTGGGTGAGCATGAAACGGAAAAATAAATTTCGATGGGCCCAATCAATCGGTATTTTGTGGGTTGGGTGAATTACACACAATTTTTTTTGTTTTCCTATCCAGGATCAAAGAGTTTGTGATATTCCTTTTCTTTTTGTACAAAATCTATTTTTATAGATCTTAATATACCCCAACCCAATTGCTCACCATTCTAATTCTACCGATGCTGACTTTATGCAAGAAGATTGGGGGTCTGTTTGCACTTGGACGAGGTAAGAAGCCCCCAACTCATCGTTTTTTCGGGAGCAGAACCCAATTCGTTGTTTCAGAGATAATGACTGGCTCCTAACTCTATTAGTGTTTGCAGCCCTTTCTATTTCTATGAGTTGTTTGGGGATTTGGTCTCTCGAATCATTTGATTTGATAATGTGCGATTCGATTAGAAGTTTATTCTGTAAATTTTTTAGGATTCGACTGACTCTCCCGTTGTGATATACTTCGTTGTGTAGGGTTCGTTCAAAATAAATCTTTTTTTACATGAAGGCTAACCCAGTGGTTGGTCTGACTTTAAAACTCTTTTTTATTACATTAATAAGTATTTCCCTACTTTTCGGACCCATTTCAAGTACTAAAGATCGATATTATAGATTCTTCTTTTAAGGCTTCGAGCTCTAATTTCATAACCCGCTTCTTTTTGGGGGGATGGGTTGCAGGTCGAGTTAGTACAGACTCAAAACCCGTAAATTGGGGATAGAACCCTAGGGTTGTAATATGTAAGGGTTTCTCTCAATTCAATGCATTGAATCAAATCTATTAAGTCTAGAACAAGGATAAAAAATGGAATAGGGCGATGTATTCTGTTTCCGTATCTAATCAATAGAAACAACAATCCTCTAACTGGATTGGATCTTAATGAAAAGAATAAACCAATACCTTTCGGTTTTATTATATGATCATAAAATATATAATACATATATAATTCTTAATATTCTTAATAGTATCTTAATTTAATCTTAATAAAAATTCTATATAAATTATAACTAAAAAAAAAATGGAATTCTTTTTTCTCTTTTTTTTTTAGAGAAAATCTGAGATAAGATAAAAACGATAAGTTTGTAATAAGAGCATAATATAATATATCTCTAACATATCGAAATTGAATTTAAGTAAGTTAAAAAAGGATTCCACTCAATTAATCTTGAAACAAGAATGACCCACAGCAAAAAATTGGGGGGTTCAATCAAAATTCATTGGTATTTCGACTAAACAGTTATAGATTAATTCAAATTCCAGATCGAATCGAGGAATACGGTATATTTTTTTCCACATTCATAGGAGTGCATCTATGTTTCTGCTTTACGAATATGACATTTTCTGGGCATTTCTAATAATATCAAGTCTTATTCCTATTTTGGCTTTTTTCATTTCCGGAGTTTTAGCCCCGACTAGCGAAGGACCGG